ATGGCAGTTCCAAAAAAACGTACTTCTATGTCAAAAAAACGTATTCGTAGAAATATTTGGAAGAAAAAAGGATATTTAGTTGCAGTAAAAACTTTTTCTTTAGCGAAATCGGTTTCCACCGGGCATTCAAAAAGTTTTTTTGTGCGACAAACAAATAATAAAGTCTTAGAATAATCTCAATTGATATAGCCTAAAGAACCCCAAATTTTGTAAGATGAATGTTAACTAATGTATTTTTCTGTATTAAATTTCTCAATATTACTTAGAACTCACTGCTGTGATATATAGAATAAGAGTTTTTTGTATATTGGGTTCTAAGTATTATTTTTTTCCCTATCACAATTGTACTTTTCACAATAGAAAAGTACAATTGTGATAGAGATTGAAACTCTTTTGTTATATGCCTATCCCAAAACTTAATTGGTTTTGTAAATGGTATTATAAATTAAAAATTATATGCGCAATAAAGAATATTAATACTTTAATTTAAATATACTAAGGTATCGAAATCATTAGAAAAATAACAAATTTTTTGTATTTAATGATGAAATTGTGATAGATATGAAATCCTAGTTATTTGATTTTGTTCATTGAAAAAAAAACTCAATCTTTTTCATTTGAATCCATGAAATCGGATAAATGAAAAACAAATCATAAAAAAATTGAGAAAAAAAGACAATTCTTAGTTTTATACCTCAACCGAGAAAAAACTATGGAGTTCCAACTGTTTGGAGAAAACTTAGTTTCTAGTACATGAAAGTTGATTGTTAAAAAACCCACGACGATACTACCTAGGTAGGTATTTTATTGAAGATTCAAATATTTAAACCACAAACCAGTCTTTATTCATTGATTCTAATTAATGTTTCCTAAACTATATTGAATCCTTGAATCTCGACGATTCAACATGAATTGACTATTATTATTTCAAGTAAGCCGCCGTGGTGAAATCGGTAGACACGCTGCTCTTAGGAAGCAGTGCTAAAGCATCTCGGTTCGAGTCCGAGTGGCGGCATCTTCTAAAAGAGATACAATAGATCCTAAAATGTATTCAATTCGCGATTTCCAATTCTGTAATGGGACCCCTTTTATGATATTTGTGACTTTAGAACATATATTAACTCATATCTCTTTTTCGATCATTTCAATTGTGATTATGATTCATTTGATGACCTTATTAGTCCACAAAATTGTAGGATTACGTGATTCATCAGAAAAAGGGATGATAGCTACCTTTTTCTCTATAACAGGATTATTAATTTCTCGTTGGATTTCTTCGGGACATTTTCCATTAAGTAATTTATACGAGTCATTAATCTTCCTTTCGTGTAGTTTCTTCATTATTCATATGATTCCCAAGATACGTAACCTTAAAAACGATTTAAGCACAATAATTGCACCAAGTACCATTTTTACTCAAGGCTTTGCCATGTCGGGTCTTTCAACTGAAATGCATCAATCCACAATATTAGTACCTGCTCTACAATCTCAGTGGTTAATGATGCACGTAAGTATGATGTTATTGAGCTATGCAGCTCTTTTATGCGGATCATTATTATCAGTCGCTCTTCTAGTTATTACATTTCGAAAAAACATCAAAATTTTTTGTAAAAGCTATAATTTATTAATTAAGTCATTTTTCTTTGGTGAGATTGAATATTTGAATGAAAAAAGAAGTGTTTTTAAAAACACTTCTTTTCCTTCATTTCAAAATTATTACAAATATCAATTAACTGAGCGTTTGGATTATTGGAGTTATCGTGTCATTAGTCTAGGGTTTACCTTTTTAACCATAGGTATTCTTTGTGGAGCAGTATGGGCTAATGAGGCATGGGGATCCTATTGGAATTGGGACCCCAAGGAAACTTGGGCATTTATTACTTGGACCATATTCGCGATTTATTTACATACTAGAACAAATATAAATTGGAAAGGTACGAATTCGGCACTTGTAGCTTCTATAGGATTTATTATAATTTGGATATGCTATTTTGGGATCAATCTATTAGGAATAGGTCTACATAGTTATGGTTCATTCACATAAACATCTAATTGAATAAACTACATGAAGAATACATAAGATAAAAACATCATCCCATATATAACGAAAGTTTGTTTTTATGAGTTTTTGAGAACCGTTTGAATCAAGGAATCATTCAAATTTAAATGGTTCTCAAAAACTCGAGATGTATCTAATTACAATTCTTATTCATTTTATTTCTTTTTTCATTATACAGTACAGCAAACGATTTTCAAAATATTAAATTCAAAGAATTATAAGACTTTCCTTCCGTTTCATTAATGAAACACTATCTATGATAATAATTGGATAAGATAGCGTGTACCTTGTCAACTGATAACGAGAGAACAAAATCGGGATAAATACCAATACTTATTACGGGTAGAAAGATACAGATTGAAAGAAATAGTTCTCGTAGTCCAGAATCCCAAAAATTAGAGTTTGGAATATTAAATAACTTGTATCCATAAAACATCTGACGTAACATAGATAATAAATAAATAGGAGTTAATATCATTCCAATTGCCATTACAAAAGTAATTAGCATTTTTGACATTAAAAGATATTTTGTACTAGTAATTAGTCCAAAAAATACTAAAAATTCCGCAACAAAACCACTCATTCCTGGCAATGCAAGAGAAGCCATCGAGAAGCTACTGAACATGGTAAATGTTTTTGGCATTGGGATAGATATCCCTCCCATTTCTTCGAGATAAACAAGACGTGTTCTATCACAACTCGTTCCCGCCAAGAAAAAAAGTGCAGCACCAATAAATCCATGAGAGAGCATTTGTAAAATAGCTCCATTGAGTCCCATGTCGGTTATAGAACCAATTCCTATAATTGTGAAACCCATGTGAGATACAGAGGAATAGGCTATTCTCTTTTTTAAATTACGTTGACCAAGAGAAGTTGAAGCTGCATAGATTATTTGCATTGTTCCTATTATCACCAACCAAGGAGAAAATATAGAATGAGCGTGGGGTAGTAATTCCATATTGATCCGAATCAATCCATATGCGCCCATTTTTAATAGGATTCCAGCTAAAAGCATACATGTACTGTAATGTGCTTCTCCATGGGTATCAGGTAACCATGTATGTAGGGGTATAATCGGCAATTTGACAGCATAAGCAATAAGGAAGCCAAAATAGAATATTATTTCCAATGCCACAGGATATGATTGATTAATTAATCTTTCAAAATCTAATGTTGGTTCATTGGAACCATATAAACCCATACCTAGAACTCCTATTAAGAAAAAAATGGAACCCCCTGCAGTGTACAAAATAAACTTTGTAGCCGAGTAGAGACGTTTCTTTCCCCCCCACATGGATAAAAGTAAGTAAACAGGAATTAATTCTAACTCCCACATGATGAAAAAAAGTAAAAAGTCTCGGGAGGAAAATAATCCTATTTGACCGCTGTACATTGCTAGCATCAGGAAATAGAACAACCGCGAATTTCGAGTAATTGGCCAAGCTGCTAAAGTTGCTAAAGTAGTGATAAATCCTGTCAGTAAAATGGGTCCTATGGAAAGCCCATCGATTCCTAGTCTCCAGTGGAAATCAAAAACATCTATCCATTTAGAATCTTCCTTCAATTGCATTAATGGATCATCCAATTGGAAATGATAACAGAATGCATAAGTCGTTAGAAGGAGTTCTAATAAGCATATACATATAGTATACCACCTAAACATCTTATTCCCTCTATGAGGGAATAAGAAAATTGAGGAACCCGCGAATATCGGTAAAACAACAAGTATTGTTAACCAAGGAAAATAACTCGTGATAAAGACAAGATACATTTTGACCAGAGAAGCCCGTCCTCAAAATAATATATTTTGTCGAGCACGGGCTTTTGTCGGTAAAGAGGAATCACAAATGATTCAAGTGGAGTTTTTTGTAATGTATCAATAAGATAGAGCCATGCTGCGAGTTGTTTCAGGCCCTAAATAAACACGGACACTCAAAAAATCTGTTGGGCAGGCAGATTCACATCTCTTACAACCTACACAGTCCTCGGTTCTTGGCGCGGAAGCTATTTGCTTGGCTTTACATCCGTCCCAAGGTATCATTTCCAATACATCTGTGGGGCAAGCTCGTACACATTGAGTACACCCTATACATGTATCATAAATTTTTACTGAATGTGACATTGGATCTATAAATTACAGTTTTGAACATAAAAGATTTTCGATCTGGTCAAATCAAATTAGTAGTAAATGAATCATATATTATATATTGTAATATTGTAGACACCAGACGAAACAGTGGTTTATTAAAAACAATCAATATATTTCTTAAATCAATCTGTTTATGAGAAAAGGTCAAGACACTTTGATTTTCGTTTCAACAATTATGATGATACGAGTTACACATGCGAATTAAAATTAATTGGCCAACAAATTGGTCATCATTATTTCAATATAAATATAAAAATGCAATTCCATTTTATTGAATTGCATTCAAATTCAATAAAAAATAGTATTTCAATTCTATTAAATATTTTTATGTGTCTTTATTTAAATTATCTATGATGATTATCACTAATTATTCAACAAATTCGATTGATTAATACGAGTTGATTTTCTGTTACGATGTATCGACGAAACAATAGCAAGTCCAATAGCTGCTTCAGCAGCTGCAATGGCTATAACAAAGATTGAGAAAATGTCTCCTTTTAATTGGCGACTATCAAATATATCAGAAAATGTTACAAGATTGATATTAACCGAATTTAGTATAAGCTCAAGACACATAAGCGCTCTAACCATGTTTCGACTTGTGATCAATCCATAGATACCGATAGAAAATAAATAAACACTCAAGAAAAGGACATGCTCAAACATCATTGACTAACTCCTTATCAATCTCGATTCGTTTCAATATGAATAACAATTCAACCGATTCAATTGATTAGAATAGAACAATTACACAACAAAAGAAGATATTGACGGTAGATAGATTTAACTAAAAATTTCTATTTATTTATTTAGAATTTAGTTAGAATTCTAAGAATTGGGAATCATTTTAAGTTAAGTATTTTTATTGCTTATTGTCGAGCCATAGTAATTGCACCTATCAAGGAAACTAAAAGAATTATTGAAATGAGTTCAAACGGAAGATAAAAATCTGTTGATAAATGAATCCCAATTTGTTGAACGTTATTTATTAGGTCCTGTTCCATAATCTGGTTTGACCTTGTAGTCCAAATAATTCCGTACCATGACGTATCTGGGATAGTAGTAATTAGTGAAAAAAGAATAGTTGTACAAACCATCAAAGTGACCCCATCTCCAATGGTCCAAAAATAGGAATTATTGGAATATCCTGAACCATTCATGAACATTACAGCAAATATGATCAAGATATTTATGGCTCCCACATAAATAAGGAGCTGTGCGGCAGCTACAAAATAGGAGTTTGATGAAATATAGAATAAGGATATACAAACAAGAACCAATCCCAATGAAAAGGCAGAATAAATTGGATTGGTAAATAATACTACCCCCAGACCCCCTAATACAAGAATTGACCCCAGAAATACAACAAGAATATCATGTATTGGTCCAGGTAAACCCATTATGTATAAAATACAAAATAAATAACTTTAACTATTTCATGACCTTACTTTAACTTTACTAAATAAATGGTCCAGGAAAGGAAAAGGGGTTACCCTATTTTTGTTTTCTTGTATATAATAATGTATATGATACATTTATAATTGAATTGAATTTGAATATGGATTAATGTAGATATAGATAAAATTATTGGGCCAACCTTACTTTATTTATATTTATCCGAAAGAAAAAAAAGAAAAAAGTAGTTGAAATTTGCTATTTTGAAATCATCACTAAAAATATATTTTTAGTTTAAATCAAAGAGTGATTCTCAACAATCATTAGTTTTTATTTGTAGTTACTGACTACCCAAAATAAAAAGCTTGGATCCTTTATATCAAAACAAAATCTTAGTAATCGGTAATTGTTCTTGAATCAAAGGGTTTATCTTTGTCTATTTTTATTTGAGTCGAATTCATAACTGTTTGAATTGTGTAATCTCCAATTATTGAGATTGGTAATCGACCCAAAGCAATTTGATTATAATTCAATTCGTGACGATCATAAGTAGAAAGTTCATATTCTTCAGTCATTGATAAACAATTTGTTGGACAATACTCGACACAGTTACCACAAAATATACAAACCCCGAAATCTATACTATAATTAAGTAATTGTTTCTTTTTAATATCTCTTTCAAATCTCCAATCAACAACGGGTAGATCTATCGGGCATACACGAACACATACTTCACAAGCAATACATTTATCAAATTCAAAGTGGATTCGACCCCGGAAACGCTCTGATGTGATCGATTTTTCATAAGGATATTGAATAGTTACAGGTAAACGATTTGTGTGGGATAAGGTAATTATGAAACTTTGACCAATGTACCTTGCAGCTCGTATTGTTTGTTGACCATAATTCATGGACCCAATTACCATAGGGAACATATTGTAGATATACATGAAAAATTTGACGTTTCTTTCTCTTGTTTGATAGAGATTATGAATCTAAAATAGTGTTATCGTATTCTCTTATTTATAATGAAACAAGTTGGGAAGAAGTTGTTAATAACAGATTACCTAGAGAAATAGGTAAAAGAAATTTCCATCCAAGATTTAATAACTGGTCCATTCTCATTCTAGGTAAAGTCCATCTTGTTGTGATAGAAATGAAGAGAAACAAATAAGCTTTAGTTAATGTAATAAGGATACCCATTGTTATTCCAAAAATGCCGGCGATTTTTTTTATTCCGAAAAGCTCAGAAATGGATATATACGGAATAGGTAAATTCCACCCACCTAAGTAAAGAACTGTTACAAATAATGAAGAAACTAATAAATTTAGGTAAGAAGCAAGATAAAATAAACCATATTTGATACCCGAATACTCGGTTTGATAACCTGCTACTAATTCCTCCTCCGCTTCTGGTAAATCAAAGGGCAATCTCTCACATTCGGCTAGAGAAGAAATTAGAAAAACAATAAATCCTATAGGCTGACGCCACAGATTCCACCCCCAAAAACCATATTTTGACTGTGCTTCAACTATATCAACTGTACTTGAACTGTTAGATAATCATAGTCGATAATAACATCACTGTTCCCATCGCTATTTCAAAACCGTACGTGAGACCTCAGCTTCATACGGCTCCTCGATGGCCACAAAAAAAATGTAAGGACGGGTTCGGTATTATCACCATCTTTGGATGGATAGAATAAAGATACATCGGAAAGTCCCAAATTAGACCAATGGAATTCTGTCTGCTAGAATAATAAAAAAAGTGCTTCCGAATTGATCTCATCCTTTACAATAAAAATTTCTCTTTGTTCGGTAATAACTTAATATTTCAATAAAATACTCCTTATATCAATCAATATAAAATAAAAAGAATTAGTCATTAGTTCATGAATCGTGATAAGAATTCGATATGTATGAATATGGATAGAGAAAAGAATAAATAGGGATCCCCTTTTTTTATTATTCATTCAATTACTGCATTCCATTTCTTTTTTCCTGTTCTTCTGTCTCAGAGGAGGATACTCAAAAATAAAATAAAGAATTAATTCGTTCTTGATAGTCATTTCTTTAACCAGTGAATAGGAGCATACTCTAGATCGGAATCGTAGGGAAGTACTACTTGATCATTTCTACCAATTTCAAGTCCTTATTATGATTCGTTTTATGAAGAAATACCTCTTTTTTGATACCTTACATTATCTCCATTACTAATCCTTTGTGTACCTTGGTGTTCCTAACCGTCCACTGACTTTTGATTGATCCCCGGTATAGTAATACATATGAGACAGTAGTAGAAACTCCATACAGTTGATCTTTTGTTTGCGCCCGCTTCAAGATATGATGACTAATCAAAAAATCTTAATCTTGGGGTAAGCAGTTTACACTGCTTATTTTTACTTCAACTTTATTCTTGTACATAGGGAATGAGATTGTTTCTTCTTACTACAAATTTGGAAGCTGTTTAGTTTCACTCATATAACTATCTGGTTTAACTCATCAACCCGAATGCTGAATAAAAAAAAAAAAAAAAAAAATGAAAACATCTATTCAATACATTGAACCTCTTTCTTTTTTCTTTTATTTCTAGAAGAGAGGTTCAAAGTTCATATTCCAACGAATCACACGTAGAGATATTGATAACACACATAGAGTTAATGGTATTTCATAACTAATAGATTGAGCAGCAGCTCGTAGACCACCTAAAAAGGAATATTTATTATTCGATCCATATCCTGACATAAGAAGCCCAATAGGAGCAATACTAGAAATGGCGATCCATAAAAAAACACCTATACTGAGATCGGCTAAAACAAGACGATACCCAAAAGGAATTACTAAATAACTTAGTAGAATTGATATAACCGCTATAGACGGTCCCACACTAAACAAACGAATATCTCCTCGAGATGGGAGGAGGTCCTCTTTAAAAAGTAGTTTAGTCCCATCCGCTATAGCTTGAAGAATTCCCAACGGGCCAGCATATTCAGGCCCAATACGTTGTTGTATCGCTGCAGATATTTCTCTTTCTAACCACACAATTACTAGTACCCCCATTGTTATTCCCAATATAAGGGTCAAAATGGGTACAATCCATATTAGTCCATACACTTCTTTTAAAAATTCCGATGTAGAAAAAGAATTGATAGTTTGTACTTCTGTCGTATCAATTATCATTTCAACGATCAACTTCTCCCATAATGATATCTATACTACCCAATATCGTCATGATATCAGCCAATTTCATTCTTTTAACTAGCTGAGGAAGAATTTGCAAATTGATAAAACCGGGTGGACGAATTTTCCATCTCCAGGGGAAAACACTATTATCTCCTATCAAATAAATTCCCAATTCCCCTTTTGGGGCTTCCACTCTCACATAAAGTTCTTGTTTCGACAATTCTAAATTGGGTGAAGGTTTTTTACTAATAAATCTATATTCAAAATCATTCCATTCGGAATTCTTTGCTCTATCAAAGCGTCGTACTTCTAAATTTTCATAAGGTCCTCCAGGAATTCCTTCTAGAGCCTGTTGAATAATTTTTATGGATTCCTTCATTTCACCGATTCGTACTAAATAACGAGCTAATGAATCTCCTTCTTTTTGCCATTGGACTTCCCAATCGAATTCATTGTAACACTCATAATGATCAACTTTACGAAGATCCCATTGGATTCCAGAAGCTCGTAACATCGGTCCTGATAAACCCCAATTTACAGCTTCTTCTCCACCAATAATGCCCACTCCTTCAACTCGTTCCAAAAAAATGGGATTCCACGTAATAAGTTTTTGATATTCAACAACTCCTGTTAAAGAATAATCGCAGAAATCCAAACATTTATCTATCCATCCATAAGGTAGATCAGCAGCTACTCCTCCAATACGGAAATAATTATGCATCATTCGCATACCTGTGGCGGCTTCGAATAGATCATATATCAATTCCCTTTCTCTGAAAATATAGAAAAAGGGAGTCTGTGCACCGATATCCGCCATAAAAGGTCCAAGCCATAACAAATGAGAAGCTATACGGCTCAATTCCAGCATAATTACTCTGATATAGCTAGCTCTTTGAGGTACTTGAACATTTTCCAATTGTTCTGGCGCATTTACGGTTATTGCCTCTGTGAACATAGTAGCTAAATAATCCCATCGTGTTACATAAGGTAGATATTGTATAATTGTTCGATTTTCCGCTATCTTTTCCATTCCTCTGTGTAAATAGCCCAATATGGGCTCACAGTCAATAACATCTTCACCATCGAGAGTAACGATTAGTCGGAGAACACCATGCATTGATGGGTGGTGAGGCCCCATATTGACTATCATGAGATCTTTTCTTGTAACCGGTACTGTCATATCTTTTCTTCCTTAATTCATTATTCCATGAATTCCTCAAAACGAGACTCATCAAAACAAAAAATGGAATACTACTAAAAAATTCAAACGATTAAATTAACGAGTTTTTGGCTCTCGAATATCCAACTGACCAATTAATTTCTTATAACGTACTCTATTTTTCTTTGACAAATAAGCCAGCAACCGTTGACGTTTTCCTAGAATTTTTCGTAGACCCCTTTGTGATAAAAAATCTTTTTTGTGCAATTCCAAATGTGAAGTAAGTCTCCGTATCTTATTGGTGAAACTGAATACTTGAAATTCAACAGAACCTTTGTTTTCTTCTTTTTCTTCTTGTGGAATAATGGAAATGAATGAATTTTTGACCATAAAAAATTTTTCTATCCTTTTTCTTTCTTTTTCATGGATTTTTCCGATCAGGAAAAATAATAATAAAAAAAAAAAGAATTATGCCGGTTATTTTAATCTAGTACACACATCTAGTACACACAAAAATTTGGATTTATTCATATACTACTTCTTTATTTTATCCAAATCAAATTTTCAATTTGATTTGGATAGAAAGGGATAATATGTTTCCCCATTAACGAAAGAAAAGAATTTATTTCTATCTAAAAGGATTCCCCTAATTTATTTATTCCTATATCCAATTGAATGGATACACCATTAAATCTGTATCATTTACCAAAATATAACATAGCATATGCATACATCTTTCGGCTTTCATATACCGAAAATGTCACGGAATATAGATATATATATGATATAGGAAATATACTATTAAATTAAATAATTCTAAATCGTGGATACATATGTATCCTTGACATACTGAAACGACTGCCATTATTGGTATCAAACCAATAGCGATTCATACAAGCTAAATCTTCTAATCGGTAATTGGGCCAAAGAACAAATTTGCATTTAATGAATTTATTTGTATCCGTATTAAGATGCTTGTCCTCATCCAAAAATTTTCCAGAGTTTCTTATGTTGTTTTCATTGCAAAATAATGGATTTCTATTTCTATCCGTAACATTCCAATTATGGGAATTGAAACAAATTAAAATTCTCAATTCTCTGCGACGTCTAGGAGATAGAATATTTTCGGGAACAAGGAAATCATAATAATTTGTGTCCCCATTCACAAGCATATTCTCATATCGTACAATGGGTTTATCCAAATTCCTCTTATCAATATAACTTTTTTTTATGCATTTTCTATTAGTTTGGTGTTTATTGTTCTCGACCAATGAAATACTTATAGTTTGATATATAATCAATTTTCCATCCCTTTTTATAGATAGACGAATTGGTTCGATAATTAATATTCCTTTTTTTATCAATTCTGTAAGAGCTAGATCTTTCTGAATTAGCATTACATCCAGATGCATCTCTCCTCTTTGAATCGAGGATATAGCAATTTCTTTTGGATTTATCAGTCTAAGTAAGAGACAATATACCTTGATATTATTGATCATTCTTTGGTTCAAGGAGTCATCCCATTTTAATTGAAAAAGGAAATATTTTTTCAGGAAGAAATCTAGTTCTGCTTTCTTGTTTTTCTTGGATTGTTTTTTCTTCTTACCTTTTTTAATGGTAATGTCTGATCTCGCATAATTCTCTTCAATATCTTTTTTTTTGTTTTCTTTTCGTAGATCTGATACAAGATTTACTTGGTCCTGTTGCTCATTTTTTTGTTGGTTGGAATTTTCTAATTTAAGATATTTTTTTTGATTTATATTGATGTTTTTATTTTGACTTTTATTTTTATAAAAATAAAAGTCAAAAAGAAGTAATTTGATTGGTATAATCCATGGTTTAATCTTATATGCATCAAAAAGTAAGACAAATTCTGGGAAGAACCAAGATTCTAGATTTGATATGGTATGATAAACTCTTTCTTGATTCATTCCCATCCAATTAAAAAAAATACTTTTTTGATTGGATGGGTTGATTTCTTGATGAATCATAAGAGAAAAAATATCTTTTTTTTTCAATTTGTTGTTGATTTTTTTTTCAGTCTTAGTATTTTTATCAATTTTGGTACCGATATGTGTATTGGTCCAGGTCTCAATATTGATATTTTTTCTAAGACAAAAGTGGAGAATTCGACAATCAAAATATTTTCTATCTAGATTTTTATGCGTATCAATAATATATCCTTCTTCTAGATAATCACTAATAGCTGTACTTACCAATACATAAAATGATTCGGATTTTGGTTTATTGAAATTATATGGAATTTTTGGAACCCCGTTTACTTGTAATCTTGACCCATAAATATCAAAATCCTCCTTATCCCCATAGTTCATATATTTATGTGATAAAAGATCATATCTGTAGTGTTTTTTCCATTTTTCTTTTTGATTTGTCAATGAATCCGCTGCATAGTAATTTTGTTTCACGTAATGAATTAATTGGTCTTTTTCTTTTTTATATGAATCCACTTTAATTGAGTCCTTATTTTGAATCCTATAACGTTGATTGATTCTATTTCGCCATTTTTGCGGTACTAACCGCGACCATTTGGTTTGAGATAAATTGTATTGATAATGCCCCTTTAACCAGTTTTTCCATTCAATCATTCCAGACTTATGAATTTTCTTATGTCTTGAATTGTAATCAAATATTCCTCGTGTCATACAATAATCCTTGATTTTATCCTTAATAAAAGGATAAGTCCCCTGATATTGAAGTAGAGATTTCAATTGATACTTGTTAAGTAATTGGGTTTGTGATAATTTGTAAAATACATATGCTTGGGACAAGGAGGATAAGTCATAATACATTTTTGTACTATTACTAATATTAGTATTCGAAAAGGACTTTTTTATAGTGGAAAAAAAGTTCATTGTATTTTGATCTCTTTCATCAATTCCTTCCTGATTTGTTTGATCGTTGTAAACGGATTTATTGATTATTCTTTTTGTTGATTCAAAGAAAGGTTGGAAATAGATCCTGTGAATGGTAATCATACATAGCAAGATATCTATATATATATTTTCAATCAGAGATTTCATAAAATAATGTGATTTACGTATTAATCGTATATTTATTCTTTGGAATATCTGCCAAATATGTTTCTGTGATTTTGATCTTTTATCAGCACAAGTTAGAATTATTTTTTTCTTGTCTTTTGTGATTCGTTCTATTTGATTCCTGATTGTGATTGTTTTATCAGAAAGATCTTTCATCTTTTTTTCTATGAGTGAATAATTTGTCCAATTCATGGATTGGATTTGAATGGTTGATTTGTGAATAATCTTATTATTTATTTCGGAATCTTTTCCATTTTCAGCCGTTTCATATACTTTCACCTTGCTCAATTCAAATAAGAATATTGGGTTTACTTTTTGAATTTCCTTCATTATTCGTTTTAGAACTAGAAGTATTTTAATGATCCATCTTGTTTTTTCTTTTGAAACTTTTAGAAGTATAAAGAAATCCTTTTTAACTTTTCTAACTTTTTTTTGGAGTTCTTTATAAATGGGTTCAAAAAAGGAAGGTCGTTTTCGGGGATTCCCAAAAGGGAATTCCGCTTCCATTCCCCAAACCGTTAAAAAACAAAAATTGTCTTTTTTTCCTTTTTTTTTTATTTGATCCCTAGGATGAGATCGTATTTTAGATCTTCGCCAAGGTTTCAAACAGAAAGGAAATAGAATCTTTATCTGAATACCGTCTGTTAACCAATCTTTGGGAAATTCTGTTTCTGATAATTGAACACCATTATAAGTGCATTTAACATGCATTTCTCTATTCCACTCCTTCAAATCCTCATACCATTCGGGGAATTGGAATAATAACATACGGCCAATATTTTTAGCAATTATCAATGAAGGCAATACAATGTATTTTCTAAGAAAAGATTGGGTTACTAACATCAAACCTCTTATTGCTTGAGCAAATATAATGCTATCCCAAGTTTCTGATATTACTATACGTTCATTTTCCTCTTTTTTTTCTTCGTTTTTTTTCTCTTTTTCCCTTGTCTCTTCCTCCTCAAAATATAAATGTGAAATTTTCAATTCTGGTTCTCTCCCCACCAAATTCCTAAAAATGAGATTCATCATTTCAGAGATATAAAAAGAAGAAAAAAAAGATGTTTTGTCTATTCGATCCAAAAAAAGCGGAGAATGCACATTTGCTTGAAACATTTCCCAAATAACCGTTTTACGTCTTTGAGCACGCATGGATCCTTTGATTATATCCCGACGAAAATCCGATTGTTGCGAGTAACGTATCAAAGCCACCTCTTCTGCTTGATCACTATTATTAGTATTATTTGTAGTTGTAATAGGGTTGGTATTCTTATTGTTATCAGTATAAATTACTACACGTTTGGCTTTTCTTGAACGAATTTCATGATCTTCCTTGGATTCTTCCTCATTTTCTGCCTCCTGTTCTTTCAAATCATCAGTTAATTTGTATGACCACCGAGGAACCCTTTTATGGATTTCTTCTATTCCAATAGATTTATTTCTAATTATTGTTTGATCATTTGGATCAGTTGTAATTACATCGAATACCCATTTTAAAGCTTTTGTTTGATTTTCAAAATCAATTCTTGTTTGCTCTCTCAATAAAGAATATTTTTTAAAATGCAAAATGGGTGCAGGCTCAAAAGGAAATTCTTTGATTGAGGTTAAGGAATTACCAATATAATTCAGTAATGATTCCCTATCAGGCGGATTCTTTTGATGTTCAAATTTTCTGGAATAATTAGAATTATTAGGAAGTAGCCCATAAATCTTATTTATCCAATTGATTTCTATGGAATCCTCCGTATCTGTAGAAGTGATTAAATCATTCATGATCATATGTGAATAGAATTTTTTTATTGTTCCACGATATGATCCCCTCAAAAAGGGGTCATACGTTTTGGGCAAGTATTTTTGTTCGTTTTCATCATTGCATAATCTGGTCCTTTTTTCGAGCATATCCAGAGCAAGAAATCCCTTTTCTTTTTCTAGAGCTTTTGTTCGACTTATTAATTCATTGTTCAAGTTGTACTTTTTTTGCTCATTGGTATAAACC